AGAGTCTCGGGTCCCAGAAGCGCGTGATAAATGCCACCGAAACCTAAGACTGCGGAGGAAATTAGGTGAAGTACTCCAGATACAAAGTACGGAAAAGTATCTAGAACTTCTCCCCCTGGCCCTACTCCCCAACCTAGAGTAGCTAAGTGTGGAAGTAAAATTAACCCTTGTTCATACATGGGCTTTTCTGGTACGAAATGAGCCACTTCAAATAAGTTCATTGCTCCGGCCCAGAATACGATTAATCCAGCATGGGCTACGTGAGCTCCAAGTAACTTACCGGACAAATTGATAAGTCTGGCATTCCCAGCCCACCAAGCAAAGCCAGTGGTTTCTTGGTCACGACCAGCTAAAACGAAAGTTCCATTAAAGAGCGTTTCCACGTGGTAGAACCTCCTCAGGGAATATAAGATTTTCATGAGGCTGATCCTGAGCCGCCATCCACGCGCGAATACCCTCGTTTAAAAGAATATTTTTGGTGTAGAAAGTCTCAAATTCAGGATCTTCCGCTGCACGGATTTCCTGGGAAACAAAGTCATAGGCACGTAAGTTCAGAGCCAGGCCAACTACGCCAATAGCACTCATCCATAAACCGGTGACGGGTACAAATAGCATAAAGAAATGTAACCAACGTTTATTGGAAAAAGCAACACCAAAGATTTGGGACCAAAAGCGGTTAGCAGTGACCATTGAATAAGTTTCTTCAGCTTGAGTTGGGTTAAAAGCGCGGAAGGTATTTGCACCATCACCGTCCTCAAATAGAGTGTTTTCTACGGTCGCTCCATGAATAGCGCATAGCAGAGCCGCACCTAATACTCCGGCAACTCCCATCATATGAAATGGGTTCAACGTCCAATTATGAAATCCTTGGAAGAAAAGGATGAATCGAAATATCGCTGCTACCCCAAAACTCGGCGCAAAGAACCAACCGGATTGCCCCAGTGGATAAATAAGGAATACAGAAACAAAAACCGCGATTGGACCAGAGAATGAGATTGCATTATAAGGCCGCAATTGAACAGACCGAGCAAGTTCAAATTGGCGTAACATGAAACCTATTAGTGCAAAAGCCCCGTGCAGAGCTACAAAAGTCCATAGACCGCCTAATTGACACCAACGAGTAAAATCTCCTTGTGCTTCCGGCCCCCATAGTAGCAACAAAGAGTGTGCTAAACTATTGGCAGGGGTAGAAACTGCTGCGGTTAAGAAATTACAACCTTCCAAATAGGAACTAGCCAACCCATGGGTATACCAAGAAGTTACAAAAGTTGTCCCTGTAAACCAACCCCCTAAAGCGAAATAAGCACAAGGAAAGAGCAATAGGCCGGACCATCCTACAAAAACGAAACGGTCCCTTCGTAACCAGTCATCCATAGTATCAAATAGATCATTTTCTTCTTTAGGAACTCTACCAAGGGCTATAGTCATAGTGATCCTCCTATTCAATTACTTTAACCATTTTCGAGCACCTCATGTCACTTCCAAGGCATATGATAGTTTTTATTATCTGTGGACGATTTGTTTCTCGTTCAATGCCCTTTTTCAATGGTCTCGAAGATAGAAATTTTTGTATTTTTATCTATGGAGTCACAACCGGGGTCGTGGTAAATCCATTAATTTGATTCGATTTGTTTTTCTTATACTATAGAAATCCACATTTCAATTCAGTATTATTCCATGACTCCTATTTAACAGCCTATCTTTTAAGGGAAAAATGAAAATAAAAGTAACCCCTCTATTCTCATTTCCTCTCTATTTCATGGGTGGAAGAACAAAAATAGAGGATTCTTAAAAAAAATGGATTTTCGAAATCTATTTTTATGTGTAGCGGAAAGGAGTTGCGATTTCTTCTTATGCCTATAGAACATTTAGTAACAAGAATCTAAAATCGTAAATAACAAAAAATTCTTGTCTTGCGCGGTCTAAGTCTAAGGAAATACAAAAAATTCGCTTATACAATTTCATCTACATCGAATTTATATATCAGAATAGCGGATAGAGGCAGCATTCAAGGAGTCAGATCTACTTACTTTATGGTTCTTTCCAATTTTATGTTGGGTTTGCTAAGAACCCTTTTTTGCTTTCTTGATAAATAATCGACAAAAAAAGCATTTTTTCTTTTTTATATAACCTGCTTTTTTATTTTTATTATAACAAGTCCTATAGGGAAATGCCCGCTAAAGAGAAAATCTATCTGATTCTCTTTCGGCCAATATCTATTTTTAGCAAGAAAAAACAACAATATTCTTCTTTTTTTATTAACATTAAGAAAAAAGAATATAACTAAAATGGAATTGGCAATATAATTTTTATATACTTTTGAAAGAAAAAAAAAAAGGTTTTTTGCAATCCTTATTTCTTGTCTCTATCATATCGCGGAAACCTTTCGATTTGGAACGGGGAGAGATGGCTGAGTGGACTAAAGCGGCGGATTGCTAATCCGTTGTACAATTTTTTTGTACCGAGGGTTCGAATCCCTCTCTTTCCGCTCCCTCGGATCATTTGGGACTTTCAAATTGGAAGGAATTCTGACCCCCGGATTTTCTCATAGATAAATGTACGAAACAAATCCAATTTGTAAGAAAAAAAAATGGAATTTTTACTCCTCGCGCCCAGGATTCCGTCCTGGGTCATTAGATAAGAATCCAAAGATAAAGAGGGAAACAAAGAATATCACTACTGTATAAACAAAAAGTTTGAGAGTAAGCATTACATAATCTCCAAGATTTTTTTTTAAGGAATAGATTACCTGTTTTTCCTTACCACACGGATCCACTAGGATGGATTTTGTTTATTTTGATACCTAAAAATGCAAAAAAGAATTCTTGAAAAAAAAAATTCCAAGAATTCTTTTAGAATAAGCACTCTTATCAATATCAAAAATATGGTTAGGTATTGTGTAGGTACCTAAAGGTACCTGCTCAACGTAAGTGCAGAAGGGTAGAAAGGCTGATCCAAATTTATTGCTGCAGCTATCCATTCAATGTAGAAGAATTTTCATTTTAGAATCTAAGGTTCATAATATAAAAATAAAAATATAAAAGTTCTACGCCTTTACCCATTTTTATAATTTTTTGGAATGAATACATAATTCCATTTGGCAGGCAGAGTACTAAAGATTTCAAAGATTTCATCGAAAACTTACAGCAGCTTGCCAAACAAAGGCTAATAGAAAAAAGAATAGAGGTATGACAGGCATAACATCCACGATTGGGTTGAAAATAGCATAAGCTTCGGGCAATTTGGCAAAGAAAAAACTAGTAGTCGGATAAAGAACAGAATTAAAACAGATACAGGTTAAACTAAGTATATTAGGCATAACAAGCATTTCATTCTTGTAGAGTAAATAATTGTATTTTGATTGAGTTATTTTTCTAAGGGAAAAAGGAAAAGGCAGATTCTAAATCTTTTTTCTTCGGACTTTCCCAAACACAAAATACCTCCTTGTATTTGCACTCTCAAATGAGAGTGGAATAAATTCGACTTTCATATAATATCTTAATAGAATTCCATGTAATGATCAATGCATTTTTTTGATTCTATATTATCCGCATGTCTAGAATACTAGTAAGAGAATATCCCTCATTTTTTATATAATTGAAATGGGATTGACGAATAACAAATAAACATAATAATGGTTATTAGTGTCGCATAAAACAAAATGGGGCGTGGCCAAGTGGTAAGGCAGCGGGTTTTGGTCCCGTTACTCGGAGGTTCGAATCCTTCCGTCCCAGATTGTTTCGGATAGTACTCCGCACGAGACAAAAGTTTATTTGAATATCTTTATTTTATGACAAAATTATGTCTATCAGGTACATTCAGGATATGCCTCCACTATTCACTTAATCATATTTTTTTTCTTACTTTTTTTTTATTCGAGTCGAAGAAGTATGGAAGTACGAGAATTCTATAACTACCAAAAACTTTCAATCTTTTCATTGGAATACTTTTTTTAGTTAATAGTTCATTTTTTTTTGTTACGTAAAAAATAGATTTCTAATTCTAATATCTAATCTAATATATTATATAGTACTTAATTTAATTACTAATTAATTTAATTAAACTTTTTTGCAGGTTGATAGTTTATTTATTGGGGGAGAGTTGATCCTTCTCTTCTACACTTTAAAATTGACGATCTCGAGACATCCGTTGAGAATAGAAATTTAATAGTCTTAAACAAACCTGTTTAGTCGTCTTTTTGAACTATGTTTCATTCATATGATAGAATTAGAATATGGATTTAAATAAATTGGATCGGATCTTTGCGGGGGCTTCCCCGATAAATACTTAACTTTCTTTTATCCATATTGTTCCATAGATAACAAGTTTACATTATTATACACAAAACTAAACCAATGACTATTCATGATTCCATCCATATTGGATCAATTCTCTATACCACTTTGCAATGAAAAGAGGCATTTTTGTTATGGTAAAACTTCGTTTAAAACGATGTGGTAGAAAGCAACGTGCGACTTGAAGGACATGATCAATTGTGGATTTTGCTATCCACCATTTTCCATAGTAATGAAAATGCTCTTGGCTCGACATAGTCTGTTCTATTCGTCCCGAACCAAATTTGCGCTGGTTTGTTTGTTTTTAAGTAAATAGTACACAATGGAGCTCGAGAGGATAGAATTTATTTTTTTTTATCAAGGGAAAGGATCTAGGGTTAGTGAAAACTAATAAATTAGGCCAACTTTGTCAGTTTATCCTTAATATAGAAATAAAAAGGTTAAAATAAGAAGAAAGCCCCATTTTGGAAGATAGGGAAAAATCTTTCAATTAAAACTATATCAGAATTAATTCTCCTTATTTGATTTCTATAGAAGAGGGAGTATGCTTTATCGAAGGAAATAAGAAAAAAAAAGGTATGTTGCTACTCTTTTGAAAGAAAAAAGAATAGGAATTCCCGAAGTAATGTCTAAACCCAAGGATTTCACAAATCAAAGATAAAGGATTCCAGAACAAGTAAACACAATTTTCAATTGTCTCAACAATAGAATTGGATCAGAATAAGGAATAAAAGTCAATTCGTTCGAAATGAGACAACGAAAAGAGTTTAGAGACGACTCAAAAATTTTCGAAGGACTTAGCCTTTGAAGTCTGTCAGTCAAAATTAGCCAACTTGAGTCATGAGTATAAATGAAATTTGTTTTTTCTGTTAAGGAAATTAATGCACGTCATAGTCTAATTTCTATTATTATAGACAGAAATTCGAATCATTTTCTCGAGCCGTATGAGGAGAAAACCTCCTATACGTTTCTAGGGGGGGGCGTTATTTATCTACATCTATCCCAATAAGCTGTCTATCGAATCGTTGCAATTGATGTTCGATCTCGAAGAGAAGGAAGAGATCTTCGAAAAGTAGGTTTTTATGATCCGATAAAGAATCAAACTTATTTAAATGTTCCAGCTATTCTCTATTTCCTTGAAAAGGGTGCTCAACCGACAAGAACTGTTTATGATATTTTAAGGAAGGCAGAATTATTTAAAGAAAAAGAAAGAATTTTGAGTTAATTGAAGAACTAAATGAATAAAAAAGTAGGAGAAAATCACTAGTATTCCTCGTTCTCTAATTATTTAGACATAATTTACCTCTTTCTTAGTCCTATTTGGATTTATGTCGTGCCAATCCAACATAAGCCCTTATTTTATTTACTTTTTTTATCTAATTTGTTTTCTTACCATTCTATTTCCATTGACAAAGATCTATTGAACAAATAGAATTTGTAGATAGATAGGTCTTTTTATCCTCACTCCATATTAGATTTTTCTGCCTACACTTCGCTCAAATGGTAAGGTGCCCCTCTTGCATGTATTTTCATACAATATTTTTCTTTTTTTAAACTAAAAATCGCTAAAAGAAGGAGCATTTTGCCGTCGTGATTGGAGTTGCTCTAACCTTAGTCGAATTTAACCAGATCTGTTCATTTTGGTATTTGAGTCTTTTTCATGGTGATAAGATCTTTCTCTTGATGTTTAATGTTTTGACAGAGTTTTGACAGAAGCGCGCGGTGTAATTCCATTGATTTTTTGATTTTGATCGTATCTAAGATCTTTTTTTATCTGGGTTGCTAACTCAATGGTAGAGTACTCGGCTTTTAAGTGCGACTATGATCTTTTACACATTTGGATGGAGCAACAAATTCGTCCAGACTCTTGGTAGAGTCTATAAGACCACGACTGATCCTCAAGGGTAATGAATGGAAAAAATAGCATGTCGTAATAAAATCAATTTCTTTTTTTGAATGGAATAAAAATTATGATTTTCTGGGTCTAATGAATAAATGGATAGAGCTTGGCTCCAATTCTGGTAAAATAAAAAGCAACGAGCTTAACTTCCTAGTTGGAATAATTTCCCGCTCTAATTAGACGTTAAAAATAGATTAGTGCCGGATGCGGGGAAAGGTTGGGTTTTCCTATGAGTGGACCCTTATTTTTTTTTTAGAAATCCTAATTATTCTTGAATTTTGGATTGAATGTGTAAAAGAAGCAGTATATTGATAAAAGGGCTCCATTCCAACGTCAAAAGAGCGATTGGCCTGCAAAAATAAAAAATTGATTCTGTTCTCTTTACCATTGTAATTTAGAACAAACATAAACTAATTGTTTTGGGTAGAAAAGGAGTAGAAAAAGATCTGTGGATTAGACTCCCTTTCTTTCCAGGGTTTGTATTAAAAAATGCAACACTCTGTTCTGACCATATTGCACTATGTATCATCATTCGATAAACCGAGAAATGCTTCTTCTCTCTGATTCAAGTAGAAATACAAATGGAAAAATTCGAAGGGTATTTAGAAAAACATAAATCTCGTCAACAATACTTTGTCTACCCACTTCTCTTTCAGGAGTATATTTATGCATTTGCCCATGATTATGGATTAAGTGATTCCGAACCTGTGGAAATTGTTAGTTGTAATAACAAGAAATTTAGTTCATTACTTGTGAAACGTTTAATTACTCGAATGTATCAGCAGAATTTTTGGATTAACTTGGTTAATCATCCTAACCAAGATCAATTGTTGGATTACAAAATAGGTTTTTATTCTGAGTTTTATTCTCAGATTCTACCTGAGGGGTTTTCAATCGTTGTAGAAATCCCATTCTCGCTACGAGAATTTTCTTGTCCGAAAGAAAAAAAAATACCAAAGTTTCAGAATTTACACTCTATTCATTCAATATTTCCCTTTTTAGAAGACAAATTTTTGCATTTGGATTATCTTTCACATATAGAAATACCTTATCCTATCCATTTAGAAATCTTGGTGCAACTCCTTCAATACCGTATCCGAGATGTTCCATCTTTGCATTTATTGCGATTCTTTCTCAACTACTATTCAAATTTGAATAGTTTTATTACTTCAATGAAATCTATTTTTCTTTTTAAAAAAGAAAATAAAAGACTATTTCGATTCTTATATAATTCTTATGTATCAGAATATGAATTTTTCTTGTTGTTTCTTCGTAAACAATCTTCTTGCTTACCATTATCATCTT